TTATTGTTGAATGCATCCAAAGCGAGTAGCTTTTTAGATGATCCTTCTAGAGGAGGGGATTATACCAAATCTGCCTAATCTAGTTACTTCGTTCCATATTTCCATTCGAGGGATCCTGAGGAAAAGAATTTGGTTTCCACCGAGCTAAAACAATAAATATGCTGACGGTTCTAGTAAACCAAAACCGTCGTTTTCTAGCTATTTGGCTTCAATCTTCCCTTTACAACACAAAAATGGAAGATCTAGTTACGATTGGAAATACACTTTTGTTTTGTATCTTCATCCATAGATCCTTTACTCATACTCATTCAATTGGAAGATTTGATCCAATTGAAATAAAAAAAATTATGCTTCGCGATTCCATAATCCCATTTTGTATTCAATTTGGAATTGACCCTTGGATATAAATCGTGAGAATGTATAGTCTTCCTCAAATATGCTATTGAGGGAAAAAGGATTAAACCTTTTAAATTTAAAAAATAAAGTTTTTTTTTGATCTTGATCGGAATATGAAAAAACCGAAAGATCCCTTAACTATTTAAGTTATTAATCGAACGAATCGCACTTTTACCACTAAACTATACCCGCTACATATCTCCATTATTATATATGAATGAACCTTTTGTCGAACAAAGGAATGAGATACAATTAAGATAGCATCAGACTCATGACAATTCTAGTGTTGGCACTTCGTCCCGCTGGAGATACTTGAAAAAAATAGGCGAAGAATAGAAAGCAGCTTATTTAAATAAAACTTGACTTGATCATACTTGATCCTAATTCATAATATAATTTATATTATTTAATTATATATATATAATTAATATAATTAAATTAAATAAAAATAAAATGAAAAGTCATCCTTTTCATTTGCTGGAAGTCATTACTGAACTGACATTCCGAATCCAGGGATTTATTAAAGCTGGACCATAACATAAAAATGATGAATTCCGCATTTCTTTTTTCGTTTTCAACTTCCCCTTCAACTGCCAGATCCTATGAATTTGAATTCGGATCAATCGTATCAATTGGATTTCAAATGTTCAAATAAAATAAAGCTTGTCCCTTGAACAAGTAAATGAGTTATGTTATATATGTTATAACATATGTGTGTTTCATTTTTAATATTGTTTAATATTAATTGTTATATGTATGTGTTCTTTTTCGGTTAGTAATTAAGTAAATTGAGAAAAAAATACTTATATTTATATACTTAATACTTAATAAGAATGTGAAAAATATTCTTTCATATTCTATAGTATTAATAGTATTCTTATTATTAGTATAGTATTAATAATACTAACTACTAAGAAATGGCACTTCTATCATAGGACTGGGGATAGACATTTTCTTTGTTGCTTCAATAACAACAAAGAATTTTTGATTTGATATCAAATCATACATAATTAAATTGTTTGATCTATGAAATGATTTATCAGAACAAAAAAAGAAATAATGTAATGGCCCGGCCAGTACTTAACCAGGCCGGGGGAATGAGCCTTTCTTACAAAATCAAAGAAATGAAGTAAGGGATTCTGTCTATATCTATTCTATTGGGGATAAGATCTCTGTTTCGAATCATTATCTAAATTGAATTACTGATCAAATTCGTAGATATCTTATCCATTTTAATATATAATTATATAATTAATATATAATTATATAATTTAAAATTTGTTTTTAATATATTATTTCTATTATTTTTATATTATTATCGTTACTTTATCCTATCTTATAATAAATTATTACTAATAAATAATTAAAAAAAGAAAACGAGGTTTTTTTTGTTTCAATCTTTTTACTTCACATCACATAAAAAAAAATTTCAATTTTGAATTGGGAGAGATGGCTGAGTGGACTAAAGCGGCAGATTGCTAATCCGTTGTACGAGTTATTTGTACCGAGGGTTCGAATCCCTCTCTCTCCGTTCCCTCTGATCACTTCAGACTTTCAAATTAAAAAAAATGGGATCCTTTTATTTTTTCATCATAGGGAAATGTTAAATGTATGGAATATATAAAAAAAAATAAAGAAAACTCAACATTTTTTATTCCTCACGTCCAGGATTACGGCCCGGATCGTTAGATAAGAATCCGAAGATGAAGAGAGAAACAAAAAATATCACTACTGTGTAAACGAAGAGTTTGAGAGTAAGCATTACACAATCTCCAAGATTATTTTTTTTAGAAAAAGGAAATAGATTGCCTATTTTTTATCACATACGTTATTTTGGCATAACACCCCAAAAATGAAGTCTTTTCTTGAATCTTGAAAAAAAAAGTAATTTTCAACAAATTTCTTTCTACTTTGTAATAAGATAATAAGGTAATAAGAAAAGAAAGGTTCTGATTCCTTCATTACCAAAAATGTTTGGCCATATCCGTTATTGGGTATTGTGGGTTCTTAGAAAGTCCTTGTTTACTGGAATGTCAGAACGAGGAAATAAGTTGATCCAAATTTATCACCGCGGTCATTCAATTCAATATACAAGAATTTCTATTTTTGAATCGAGGGTTCATAATGTAAAACTTATCTGATCTTATCCATTTTTATTTTCTAATTTTTTTTTCGAATAAATCATGAATTTTGCAGAGTATTCAAAATTTTATCGAAAACTTACAGCAGCTTGCCAAACAAAAGCTAATAGAAGAAATAGTACAGGTATGACAGGCATAACATCTACGATTGGATTGAAAAAGGCATAAGCCTCGGGCAATTTAGCGAAGAAAAAACTACTCGAATAAAGGGTGGAATTAAGACAGATACAGATTAAACTAAAGATATTAAGCATAACAAACATTTCATTCTTGTAGATTAGAAAATTTGATTTTGGTTGAGTTCTTTTTATGAAGGAAAAATGAAAAGGCGGGTCAAAAAATCCTTCTTTTTCTTCGAACTCTCCCAAATCAAAAATCTTTCCTTTCATTCTCAAATGAGAATACAAGGAATTATAGTTTCGTACAATATCTTAATTGAATTTTATGTAATGATCAATAATTTGATCAAGAATTTTTTGTGATTCTATATTTACATGTGTTGAATCCTAGCAACAATGTATTTCATATGTATTTGGGCTGGGATTGACGAATGACCAATACCAATATTAGTCTTTATTAGTGTCGAATAGAAATCTAAATGGGGCGTGGCCAAGCGGTAAGGCAACGGGTTTTGGTCCCGCTATTCGGAGGTTCGAATCCTTCCGTCCCAGACCGTCTCCATCAGAAACGAAAGATTCTTCTCTTTAACAATTTTCTGTTTAATCTTGCTTGGATATTGGATATATATAATGTGTGACCCAACCCCTTCTTTGTTCTGAATTCAATGTACGGGTAGAAATAAAGATATTTCTTTGAATTCTTAATTAAAAAAAGAATTGGGGGTGGATCATTCCCATTCAGAGTATGCTCATACTCATATTCATATTGAAGTTAGTTACTTAGGGAAACCTTGTGTTCCATACCCGTGAAATGGGAATTCGCACATGGTGCATTCTGAATTGAAATAGAAAAAAAAGGTCTTTTTTCTATTCCATTCCCCAAGGAAAGCCTAAAGAAAATAAATGGTGTATCCCACACTTTATGTAGAGACTAAAGATTACGTAGTTTTTTGTATTAATTGCATTTCATCGTTCGTCTTAAAACTTCTAAGGAAAAAATACAAAAAAAGAAATTGATCTGGATCCCATTTTCTTTTTTTGTATTTTAGCTTATTCAATTGAATAATTGGAAATCAATATAATGTAATGATTGGATGGATGAAAATTTATATATTCCATTTTTATGGAATTGGAGGAAAGATTCTTGAATCTGAAGTAAAACAAAATTGGTCTGTATGCTGTATAATAGATATTATGTATTATTATTGTATTGTTCTATTTCAGTAACAGCGGCCCCTTCCCTTGGTTAAGTCAAAAGGATCTGTGATCCTTTAAATATCATTGAAAATCTATTCTATTATTCTATTAAGTCTATTAAGTAAAGGCCTTTCTTTTTTAATTACTTTTTCATTTATGTGTTCGAAAAAAAAAAGGGATGATCCTTTTTATGATTCATCATCCCGAACAATCTGTTGAAGATGTAAATAAGACTTAAGTAAACGCGTTTATTCGTCTTTTTTAGAAATCTGTTTCATTTGAGCCAATGACTATTCATGATTCCATATTGAATCAATTCCATACCGGTTCGAAATTTAATCAGAGGAATGTTATGGTAAAACTTCGTTTGAAACGATGTGGTAGAAAGCAACGTGCGACTTGAAGGACATGATTCGTTGTGGATTCTTACATCCACCATTTTCTATAGGAATGAAGATGCTCTTGAATCGACATAGTTTGTTCTGTTCTTGCTAGGAACCTAATTTGTGTTAGGTTGGTAAATAGGAATAGTACATAATGGAGCTCGAACAAAAAGTATTGATTCATTTATCGGGGGGAAGAATCTAGGGTTAGTAACAATTAATAAGTTAGACCAACTTTGTAAATATATCCTCAATATTGAAATCGAAGGGTTAAAATTCGAACAAGTTTGAAATAAAATAAAAAAGTCAAATTTGTCGAAATTGGTAAAACTTTTTCTATGAAAATGAAAAGTGTATTATATTACAAGGGAATTAATCTTTCGTATTATTCATAGAAAGAAATAACAAAAAACAAAAGGTATGTTGCTGCCATTTTGAAAAGGAATAAGGATCACCGAAGTAATGTCTAAACCTAATGATTTTACAAAGTAAAGAGAAAGGATTCCGGAACAAGGAAACACTATTTTCAATTGTCTCAATAATTTTCTTTAATTTTATTATAATGAAGAAGAAAAATAGATTCGAGACGACTCAAGAAATGTCTAAAGAGTTACCTTCGCACTTTTTCAGAATTGCCCAACTTGAGTTATGAGTACGAATGATATTTCTTTTTTTCTGTATCTGTAAGTAAGAACAAAAAACGACTCAAATTATAGTCGACTTCATGATTTTATGGATCTATTTGCCATTATATACAGAATATACAGAAATATTAGAATCATTTTTTCTCGAGCCGTATGAGGAGAAAGCCTCCTATACGTTTCTAGGGGGGGGGGGTATTATTTATCTACATCTATCCCAATGAGCGATCTATCGAATCGTTGCAATTGATGTTCGATCCCGAAGAGAAGGAAGAGATCTTCAAAAAGTGGGTTTTTACGATCCGATACAGAATCAAACTTATTTAAATGTTCCTGCCATTCGTTATTTCCTTGAAAAAGGTGCTCAACCTACAGGAACTGTTCATGATATTTTAAGGAAGGCAGAATTATTTTCAAGTTAAAGAAAGACCTTCATAAAGAAAAAAAACAAAATTTCTTTTAATAATAATAAATAAACAAGAAAAGGTAACTAGTATCTATTTTGGGCAATTAGTTACTCAAAATTTGCTCTTTTCTTGTTGTATTCATACTTTTTCTCTACCTTTTCCTTATTTTTTTTTTCATCTAAATTTCTTATTTATGTTGTGCCAATCCAACACGAATTCTTATTTGATTTACTTAATACTTAAATACAATAATTAATTAATTATTAATTTAATTGAATTTGTTTTCCATTCATATTGACAATGTTGTATCGAACAAATATAATTCGATCGTAGATAAGCGGATCCGTTTATTCCGACCCCTAATTGGTTTTTCCTTTACTTCGGTCAAATGATGGGTTTGCCGGATTTACTATTATACATATACAAGATGTATTTTCTTAACGAAAATCCAAAATTTTGAGAAAATGGGCGGTCTGTAAATTTTGATATTTCTATTGGGAATCCGTTGTTTTTTATTTTTTAATCCGATCCATTCATTTTGCTATTTTGGTGTTTAGAATTGATCATAAAATCTTTCCTTTCTATTTCTTGTTAGTTCAATGTTTTGACGTAGTTGTACAGTGCAATTCAATTGATTTTTTTTATTTCGATCGTATCTACAAATCATATTTATCTGGGTTGCTAACTCAACGGTAGAGTACTCGGCTTTTAAGCGCGACTATGATCTTTTACACATTTGGATGAAGTAACGAATTCGTCCAGACTATTGGTAGAGTCTATAAAACCGCGACTGATCCTGAAAGGTAATGGGTGGAAAAAACAGCATGTCGTAATAATAAGAAGAAAATGGAATTTCTTAATTTCTTATTAGATTCCTATTTTTTTTTAGTAGAATTTGGAGTCGATCCTTACCAGATCAGTCCAAAATTTTGTTTTTATTTTAGGAGGAAGACAAAAAAAATGCACATTTACGGTTGGGTTTAGTGAATAAATGGATAGAGCCCTACGGCTCCAATTCTGGTAAAAAAAAGCAACGAGCTTCTATTCTTTATTTGAATAATTACCCGATCTAATTAGACGTTAAAAAAAATTAGTGCCTGATGCGGGAAAAGGTTCTCCTGTGAGTGGTCCTTTGATTCTTTTTTTTTTTTTTTCTTTTTTAAAAAATCCTAACTATTCTCTATTATAGATTGGAAACGAATGTGTAGAAGAAACAGTATACTGACAAAAAGAATTTGTTCCAAAGTCAAAAGAGCGATCGGGTTGCAAAAATAAAAGATTTTTTAACCTCTAGTAATTATAACGAGGATAAACCCATTAGATAGAAGGGGATAGGAAAAAGATCTGTTGATTGGACTTTCTGTTTCCGGGGTATATATATTTTTTTATACATAATACATACCTTGTTCTGACCATATTGCACTATGTATAATTTGATAACCCAAGAAATGCCTACTGTTTTTGTTTCAAGTAGAAAAAATGTAAGTCAATGGAAGAATTACAAGGATATTTAGAAAAGGATAGATCTCGGCAACAACACTTCCTATATCCGCTACTCTTTCAGGAATATATTTATGCACTTGCTCATAATCATGGGTTAAATGGTTCGATTTTTTACGAACCTGTGGAAGTTTTTGGTTATGACAATAAATCTAGTTTAGTACTTGTAAAACGTTTAATTACTCGAATCTATCAACAGAATTTTTTGATTTCTTTGGTTAATGATTCTAATAAAAATCGATTCGTTGGATACAACCACAATAATTTTTTTTTTTCTCATTTTCATTCTCAAATGATATCAGAAAGTTTTGCAATTATTGTAGAAATTCCATTCTCGTTGCGATTAGTATCTTATTTCGAAGAAAAAGAAATACCAAAATATCATAATTTACGATCAATTCATTCAATTTTTCCCTTTTTAGAGGACAAATTATCACATTTAAATTATGTCTCAGATATACTAATACCTCATCCCATACATATGGAAATCTTGGTTCAAATTCTTCAATGTTGGATTCAAGATGTTCCTTTTTTACATTTATTGCGGTTCTTTCTTCACGAATATCATAATTTGAATAGTCTTCTCATTACTCAGAAGAAATCTATTTACGTTTTTTCAAAAGAAAATAAAAGATTATTTCGGTTCCTATACAATTCTTATGTATTTGAATGGGAATTTTTCTTAGTTTTTATTCGTAAACAATCTTCTTATTTAC